AATTCTCCAAAAAACAAAAACAAAAATAAATACCATTTTGGCTGGCTCATTATCCATCAAATCAAATCCTATAGATCTAACAATGATGGAATTTCGATTCTATGAATCTTTGACTGGAATCTATGAGATAGGTGGAGTAAAAATTTATACTTAACTTAAATTGGCATTTTTAAGAGATGCAAATGGAACGGAATTGATAAAACAGTCCTAGAAACAGAATTCTCCCACTTAGGCTTACTATGTTTTAGGATTTTTTTTAGAATATCAAAACGGATTCAGTTTCTTATATTATAATGTATAACGGTATTTATATTCTAATCTACTTGAATATTGAATACCAGAAAACCATCTGAATTTGTATTTATTAAACGTTAAACACGTGCAAAAATACCTCGTCTGGCCGTCTTCTTGCTTTGTTTAATGCTCTCCTTTCTCTCCTTTCCGTGGTCAATTGACAGCCTGACTTAGGGCGAAATATAATTGCATCGCGCAGACCAAAATAATCTTTTGGTTACTCACTGCGAATACTGAAAGAAGAATGAAAGAAGAAAGAAAGTTCTCGACCTTTGTTTTTCGGTTTGATTCAGAAACTTTATTTCATTGGTCTTTCTCGTCTTTCTCTTTTTCAAGTTTCAAGATTGTATAGTTTAATGGTAAAGTTTGATTACCATTAACCCCCAGAATAGTTAACGAGTCTTTCGGTTTGATCCTATTCATCTCCTAAAGGGGCCTGCACCTATCCGATTTTTTGTGTTTTCCTTATGCTGATCCTCGGCCCCTATGGTCCAGCGGTTTCACGACTTCTCTCTTTCACGGAGATAACGAGGGTTCAAGTCCCTCTGGGGGTAAATCATGCCCATAGGAATGATATTTTCAATCGTCTAAAATCAATTAGGCGTTGGGTCGATGCCCGAGTGGTTAATGGGGACGGACTGTAAATTCGTTGACAATATGTCTACGCTGGTTCAAATCCAGCTCGGCCCAACAATTCGCCAATCTACCATCAGATGGTAGAACCCTCTTGTTATTAAGAAATACCTGATACGAGAGAATAAAAAAGAATCGAAATTTTCTGCTAGATCCCTTCTGATTCCCCTGGGATTGTAGTTCAATAGGCAAGAGCACCGCCCTGTCAAGGCGGACGTTGCGGGTTCGAGCCCCGTCAGTCCCGACGGATCCAATAAGTACATCAATTCGCCTCTCCATTTTCTGTGAAATAAGGGACAGAGAGCATAATTTAATTCCGAAGGTCTTTCCCCCCTTTTTTCAGGATTCTGTCGAAGAAAGAACAAACCCTAAACTAAAATGAAAATAACTAAAATAGTGAAGTTGATAGAATATTCCATCTTTGCTCCCGCGACTCATCTTTATCATACTTCTTTGTCTTCCAAAGAAAATTGGATCATTAAAAAAACGGCGTTTAGAACCTAATTCCTCTCTTTTTCCACTTCGCTTTGTATTGTTTGTTGGGGTTTTGTAGTTAATGGAAAGGGACGGGTGGTTAGATGCTACTTCATTTGATGGTTCTACAAGGAAGACCTAATGTAGGTTATAGAAAAGACGGATAAATAAAGGAATTTTGGATTGGGCCGGGAATCCAATCTTGGATTCGGTATGGATAAAAGATCTTCGTATGTTATACTATTCAATTCTCGACGACGAATTAATTTAATAGCTCAGATATTGTTATTCATGATATTGATCCGATTCAAGATCATCGATAGGGAATGCATTCATTGAATTGACAGGTGAAAGATTTATCATCTCTATGGGATTAAATCCCGAGTTATTGTGAAATAAAAAAAACGATGAGATTATGGAAGTAAATATTCTTGCATTTATTGCTACTGCACTGTTCATTTTAGTTCCTACTGCTTTTCTACTTATAATTTACGTAAAAACAGTCAGTCAAAATGATTAATTACTTTAGTTGAAGAAATCAAATGAAAAGGATTCTATTTTTGCGTCTTAAATGAAATCAACGGGCTATAATCGGCGGTATTCTATGAGATCCGAGAGTATGGTAAGTAAGAAATAAATTTATTTCTTACCATACTCTCTATTAGTGTTATTGTAGTGTATAAAGTTGTACTTGACTTTCTAATAAAGTTGGTACTATATTAGCTTTTATCTTCAATATCTGTAGTTATTAATCCATATATGGAATTGACGTAGGACCCAATTCTATTTCTTTGATACATCTATTTATTCCGATAATAATCGTTTTACTGTTATAGAATACATTTCTCCACTAGAATCCAATGGAATTTCGAAATGAAGATATTTTTATTTGAAAATTATTTCAATTCAAATAAAAAAATGCGTTGCAGAACGATCTATAAAACAATTGATACCGTTTCATTCCTCAACTAAATTAGGAGTGCTTCTAAAGTCCACTTCTTCCCCATACTACGAGTGAAAGGGAAAATGTAAAGACTACCATTAAAGCAGCCCAAGCGAGACTTACTATATCCATGTGAATTATGTCCCTTATCTCTATGATAGAATTATTCCATTATTGCTCACTAATAATAGTAGAATCAATGGTCCAGAGTCAAAAAGGGATTCTGGCCAAACACTATTCATGAACCAATCAAATAAATCCATTTCTAAAAAATTACTATATGATATGATTTCTAATCGGCAAAGACTAAACACAAGTAAAATACACAATGACACCACAAAGGAATGTTACTAATGGAACATGTAGTAATAAAATAAGAGGGCCATTCCTTTTTTTTTGCCTTCATAAGTAAAAATAGCGAAATTGCTATCTATTACATACTTTTCTTTCCTATTTGATCTAATCCGTACCCTTTCCCGATTGTCTCTCTGAAGCAGTTGGGAGATAGTATATTATACTCTTCAGGAGGGGAAAAAATTATTTTTTTCACTTTTTCTATACTTTTTCTATAAATTTTTCTATACTTTTTCTATAAAAAAGTAAATTATCCATCCAATCTCACTCTAATAGTGATTCAATGCCTGAACACTCAGAGATTCTTGCGAGTCTATATTCGATTCGTTTGTTGATGAGGCGGCACCCGGATTTGAACTGGGGAAAAAGGATTTGCAGTCCCCCGCCTTACCACTCGGCCATGCCGCCAAAACGATACATAATAGTAGAAAATTTTCCCTTTTTGGGTTGGATTACTAAACTTTAGTTTATTGTACTTGCATCTTGCATCCTTTTTTTAATCCTTTTTCTAAATTTAGAAAAATTAGAAAATAAACCCTTTTTACCCTTTTGATTTTTACCCTTTTGATTGTATTTGATCCACCCCTTCGATTGATTGTATAGTATCTCAAAACGCACAATGCCGAAAAACTTCCCCTCACTTTTCTATTGAAAAATCAAATGTATATTTTCATCCAAAAAAGACAAAATTTATGACAAATGGGAACCATTAACTATTCGTTGACGGAGAATTCCTGAATGATTCTTGGGTTTGAATCTAAAATTTGGTTTGCCTAATGACATAAGAAAATACAAATTGATACATACTTAATCAGTATTGATTCTTTTGAATCAAAAATCCTTCTCAATTTCCATTATAACAAAAATTATAAGTATATGTAAACCCCAGAGCGTAAATTGTTACACAGATACCAAATTGGGTATCTTTTTTATATTGCCTATAAATAAAGGGAATTTGTTGGAACAAAAAAAGGCCCGGCTGGGTATTGACCGGGCCAGGCCCAAAAGGCACTTCGAACAAAATAAAAGCAAGAAGGTCTTCCTTATTTATCTTTCTATTTGGATCTTTCGAGCATCTAAATGGAATTGCTAATTATATAATAACGATAAAGAATGTCAAAGAAATACTTTCTTTAATCCTTACTTGATGTGTAATGTAAGATAGTAATTATCTTTTTCAATTGGGAGAGATGGCTGAGTGGACGAAAGCGGCGGATTGCTAATCCGTTGTACGAGTTATTCGTACCGAGGGTTCGAATCCCTCTCTTTCCGTTTCCGTTGATGACTTTCCATTTTTTTCTTTCAAATTTCGCAACCCCCTTTTTTTTTATTTTACTAGTTAAACGTGTGGAATAGATAAAAGAAAATCTTAATAAAATTGTAAAATCAAGCAAGAAAAACGAAATTTTTATTTTATTCTTCACGTCCAGGATTACGTCCTGGATCATTGGATAGGAATCCAAAGATGAAGAGAGAAACAAAGAATATTACTACTGTGTAAACGAAAAGTTTGAGAGTAAGCATTACACAACCTCCAAGATCATTTTTTGAAAAAGGAAAACGAGAAAAGATAATAGATCCTCCATTTTTATATCACATATCCTATTTTGACACCAAGAAATGAATTCTAGAAATAGAAAAGAATGTTCATAAATTCAAATGAAGTTGAAATTTGTAATAAGAGTCTTTGATTACCGCAAATCACTTTCATACCCACAATTAGATATTGTAAGGAACCCTAACCTAATAAGGTCTTTCGCCGGAAAAAGGGTTAGAATCGGGAAATGGGGCGAACCGGATTTTTCGCAGCTATCCAAGAATTTCAATGTTTGAATCGAAGGTTCATACTGTCAGACTTATTTGATCTTATCAATTGTTATAATTTTTCTCGAATAAATCATGAATTTTCTAGGATAGTATTAAAGATCTTATCGAAAACTTACAGCAGCTTGCCAAACAAAGGCTAAAAGAAAAAAGAACAGGGGTATTACTGGCATAATATCTACGATTGGATTCAAAAAAGCATAGGCTTCGGGCAATTTGGCGAAGAAAAGACTACTCGGATAAAGGGCAGAATTAAGACAGATCAAACTAAAGATATTAAGCATAACAGACATTTTGTTCGTCGAGATAATTGCATTTTGATTGAGTTATTGATATAAGGAAAAATGAAGAAAGTAAGGTAGACAAAAAAATCCTTCTTTTTCCACCCAATCAAAAATCCTCCAATTCTCAAAGGAGAATAGAAGAAATCATACTTTCATACAATATCTTAATTGAATTATATGTAATGATCAATAAATTCAGTTGAATTCTAGATATACACATGTCAAAATCCTAGCACGAATCTATAATATATTCTATAAAGAATAAAGATTTTCTATAGATAGTTGGACTGGAATTGACGAACACTTAATACCAATATTATTCTTTATTAGTGTCCAATAAAAATATAAATGGGGCGTAGCCAAGTGGTAAGGCAACGGGTTTTGATCCCGCTATTCGGAGGTTCGAATCCTTCCGTCCCAGAGCATATTCATTGTATCCGAATACAGCTTTTTTGTTCAACAAGATTCTGTTTCAAGGCCTAATATTGGATAGAATATGATTCTTCTTTCTTTTCTGATTTTGAATGATTCTTTTCGTAATCATATCTCAGTTTTTCACAAACTGAACTAAATCTGGTTCAAATGACATGCAAATGTAACTGAATCCTTTTGTGATCCAGATAAGATGGGACATAGATCACAGTTGCAGAAAGATTACTTAACCTCAGGTTAAATAAAATATGAAAATACATATAAAACGAGGAAGTGCTTAGCCTATAGGTATGTATTGTTATCCTATTTCAGTGACAATAGTCTTTCCATTTTTGTGAAAAATAATTTGCATCCCTAAAATATTAAAATTTAAATATTTAACAATGATATTTATTTTTATTGTTCGATCTATTTATCTTATTTGCTTTAAATCATTGACAATTCGACTCGAAAAGAAACATAGATTTATCTTTCTTATGATAATCAAATATAGTCTTTACTGTAAAACTTGACTCAAATAATGATGTATAAGGATGTATAAGTAGGAAACTTTTTCAATTATCAAGATTTGTAATGATTCCTTATGGGTTGAATCTTTGGGAAGTTGGAAATGGGTCAGTCTATCTTATTGAGTCACTTGAAGAGGCAGAGTCAAATAGAATTTATTTATTCGTGTTATTTCTGTTAGTTATGTTATTTCTATATTTATATTTCTTCATATTTCTATTATATATTTTTTTTAGATAGAGATTTATAGAAAAATGTTTCCTTCATATAAAAAAGACGGGGTCTTGCTAAGATTTTTTCAGAAAAATATTTATTATCTATGTAGATAAGAAAAAATATAAATTACTATGTCTCTGTACCGACTGAACCAATGACTATTCATGATTCCATAATTGAATCAATTCCATACTGGTTCCAAATTAGAGGAATGTTATGGTAAAACTTCGTTTAAAACGATGTGGTAGAAAGCAACGTGCGACTTGAAGGACACGATCCGGTGTGGATTCTTATTCTTACATCCACCATTTTATATAGGAATGAAGGTGCTCTTGGCTCGACGTCGTTTGTTCTATTCTACTAGAACCCTTCTTTTTTTATTGGGTTGTAATGTAAATAGTTCATGATGGAGCTCGAGTAGAAAGTATTGATTAATTTCTCAGGGGCAACGATCTAGGGTTAATGCCAATCAATAAATTGGAACAACTTCGTAAGTATATCTTCGATATAGAAATTGAAAGGATCCGATTCGAGCAAATTTTCAATTCAAAAAAATTTGTTGGAACGGCTAAAACTTTTTTCGATCCACAGTGTATCGCGCGCGAATCAACCGTCGGTATGATTCTTTGATAGAAAGAAATCACAAAAGGGGTATGTTGCTACCATTTTGAAAGGATTAAGAAGCACCGAAGTAATGTCTAAACCCAAGGATTTAAAACAAAGATAAAGGATCCCAGAACAAGGAAACACCACTTCAATTGTCTCACGGATCCGAATAAAGAATCCAAATAGATTTTAAACGAGACAAAAGGGGGGTTAAAGACCACTCAATAAAAAAATATCTTAAATAAAAATCTTTAAGATATTTGAGAATTATTCAACTTGAGTTATGAGTACAAATGATTTTTTATTTTTTCAGGAAGGGTGCTAAATAAATATGAGTTAAATTATAGGCTAATTTATTTTACGGATTCCTTTCCTATTTATTAGAATTTTATCCATAGACAAAACTTCGAATCATTTTTTCTCGAGCCGTACGAAGAGAAAACTTCCTATACGGTTCTAGGGGGGGGGGGTTCTTTTTCATCTACATCTATCCCGATGAGCCGTCTATCGAATCGTTGCAATTGATGTTCGATCCCGAAGAGAAGGAAGAGATCTTCGGAAAGTGGGTTTTTATGATCCGATCAAGAATCAAACTTATTTAAACGTTCCCGCTATTCTCTATTTCCTTGAAAAAGGCGCTCAGCCTACAGGAACTGTTCAGGATATTTTAAAAAAGGCAGAGGTTTTTAAAGAACTTTCCCCTAATCAAGCGAAATTCAATTAAATTAAGGAAATAAAAGCTAAGGGTAGGATAGTGATTTCTATATAATTTTGGATATCTTTTCTATACTATGTTTTGTTTTTTTATTTCCTTCTTTTCTTGCTCTATTCGTATCTATTTATCATTGCTTTTATAGAATCTTTTTATTATTTGATTGATCCTCACAAAATCGAAAATTATGGCATTACCTGCAATTGGGCGGTTTTCATTCG